TGATCCAAATAAGAGTTTATTAAAAGTAAAAAAATATTTTGATTTATTAAAGTTTATAAGATAGAACGGAAAGAAGTCCGGCTACGAGGTCTGAGTATTAAGTATGAATCATAGTTCGAATGCTTTGTGATCTATTTGATCTATTTCGTGCTCCAGATACTCGAATGAATATCCGACGAAGGAAAACCATCTTGATAAAGATGACAGACCCCACTCTCTGTACTATCCATAGGGTCAATTCTAACAAGTCACACACTCATATTCCGGAAATATACAATGCAGAAAAAGATTTCGCGGTCGAACTACCAAAAGGAGAATAGGCTAAAATTTTTAGACCTACATAATTTACTTTTTTTTATATCGAACTAAAAGCTAGGACTTCAAGATTCTTCTCAGTCTAATTCACTGAAATTCCATCCAGTAGAACAGAAGAATTATAAATCTCCAAAATAATAGATAGGAATACCGCAAATAGAGCCATTGCAACACCCATCAAAGGGGTCGTTCCCCATCCAGGAGCTACTTTACCATATTCGGAATTCAATGGTTTCAATAACTTCCCTACAGTAGTGCTTCTTGGACCTGATCTAGAACTATCTTCAACAGTTTGTGTAGCCATAAATCTTTTTTTGTATTCATTACGATCTGTTGACTTTGTATACCATTCCGTTGTAAATAAACGATCTTATCATAGATCCATTGTGGTCTTTCAATTCTATAATAATGGAAACAGCAACCCTAGTCGCCATCTTTATATCTGGGTTACTTGTAAGTTTTACTGGGTATGCTCTATATACTGCCTTTGGGCAACCCTCTCAACAACTAAGAGATCCATTCGAGGAACACGGGGACTAGTTGACGTAATCAGCCTCCAAATATTTGGAGGCTGATTACGTCAATGAAGATAATGAAAAATTATTTCATTTTTTAGTTGAAATTGTAGGCGGTTCCCGAAAAAAAATAGCGAAAAAAATTATCCCTAAAGTCGATACTAAGAGAAATGTATAAACCAATGCTTCCATAAATTTGATTGTGGTTTACAATTATAGCTTTCATACCTGTTTTGTTTTTGTTTACTTGGGAGTATCCCTACGGATAAAGAAAGAGTCAAAGAAACGGCTGCGATTTAAATCAAGATTTCTACAGTACCCTACCTATTAAATAAAATCGCAAACAGAAACTATAATAAAAAAAATAAATGTTGCATCAGACTGTTTGTCTTTTTGTAGTTGGATCTCCAAGTTTTTGGAATGCCCCAAATTCTACTTGAGCATCCAAATCTGGATCAATACCAGCAAAAACATCTCTGAAAAGGGTTCTAGAACCATGCCAAATGTGTCCAAAGAAGAAAAGTAGAGCAAACGAAGCATGCCCAAAAGTAAACCAACCTCTTGGACTGCTACGAAAAACACCATCGGATTTCAAAGTAGCACGATCTAATTCAAAAATCTCACCCAATTGAGCCCGTCTAGCATATTTTTTCACAGTTGCGGGATCACTATAACTAACTCCATTGAGTTCACCACCATAAAACTCAACAGTTACACCTACTTGTTCGACACTATATTTAGACTCTGCCCTTCTAAATGGGACGTCGGCTCTAACAATTCCGTCTCCGTCTACCAAAACAACCGGAAAAGTTTCAAAAAAAGTAGGCATACGGCGTACAAAAAGTTCACGCCCTTCTTTATTTCTAAAGACGGGGTGTCCTAGCCATCCAACAGCTATTCCATCCCCATTGTCCATTGAACCCGCTCGGAATAAACCCCCCTTTGCTGGATTATTACCAATATAATCATAAAAAGCTAATTTTTCAGGAATTTTAGCCCAAGCTTCTGATAAACTTTGATTTTCAGCTAGTCCAGCACTAACTCTTCGATATATTTCTTGTTGAAAGTATCCCTGATCCCATTGATAACGAGTAGGACCAAATAATTCGATGGGAGTAGTTGCAGAACCATACCACATAGTTCCAGCAACAACAAAAGCTGCAAAAAAGACAGCAGCAATACTACTGGAAAGGACGGTTTCAATATTACCCATACGTAATCCTTTGTATAGACGTTGAGGCGGACGAACACTAAGATGGAATAAGCCCGCTAATATACCCAACGTCCCTGCTGCAATATGATGAGAGGCTATTCCTCCCGGAACAAAAGGGTCAAAACCCTCCACGCCCCACGCCGGATTTACGGGTTGGACCTTTCCGGTTAGTCCATAAGGGTCGGATACCCATATTCCAGGACCAAATAATCCTGTTACATGAAATGCGCCAAAACCAAAGCAAGCCACTCCTGAAAGAAATAAATGAATTCCAAAAATCTTAGGCAAATCCAAAGAAGGTTTTCCTGTACGTTCATCACAAAAAATTTCTAGATCCCAATATACCCAATGCCAAATAGATGCCAAGAAGCATAAGCCAGAAAACACGATATGTGCTGCGGCTACCCCTTCGTAACTCCAAAGACCCGGGTTCGTTATAGTCCCTCCTGTAATATTCCAACCGCCCCATGAGTTGGTTATTCCTAAACGAGTCATGAAAGGTATAACGAACATACCTTGTCTCCACATTGGATCAAGAACAGGGTCGGAGGGATCAAAAACAGCTAATTCATATAGAGCCATCGAACCGGCCCAACCAGCAACCAAAGCGGTATGCATTATATGAACAGAAAGCAAACGACCGGGATCATTCAATACAACAGTATGAACACGATACCAAGGCAAACCCATGGAAATACCCCTTTATCAACGAAAAATAGACACTATGTAACTTTATTGCATTGGAAAAAACTATGCTACGGACCCCCCCCCTTTTTAGGTAATTTTTTCGTAGAAAGGATTAATATTTGTTCTATTCTGTTAGTAATAATGGAACAATTCGATTCATAGGAAAAAAGGGAAGCGGATCTATTCTATATCCGATAAGTACCAATACGCAATGGGGGTGAATCCTATTTTATATGAACCAAGATAGCTATTGTTGTTCATCATTCAGAAGCCCGTTCGTAAAAAATTTCCTTTATTTTTATTCATTCTCTCTTACTTTACTTTTATTTTATATTTTATTTTAGCTTATTCAACTTATGTATTAAATATGATTAATTTAAATATGATTAATAAAGTAGGAAAAAAGGATAATAAATATTATTAAAAAATGAAACCCCAGTCTTACGTTTCCACATCAAAGTGAAATAGAGAACTTCATTCTCTTTTTTTTTCATTTCATGCCTATTGGCGTTCCAAAAGTACCTTTTCGAAGTCCTGGAGAAGGAGATACATCTTGGGTTGACATATAGTGCGACTTGTCAGATATATTGGGCTATATGGGATTTTCCCATTTTCTCCCTCGATCGAGATATCCTCTGTTTCGCCCAAAAAGATTGATTTAATTATCAAAAATTTGTAACGCGAATCGTAAAAAATAAAGTGGAATTAAATACAGGGAGTATTTAGATTGATATTAGATTATCAAAATTTTTTATGGTTTACGTGATCGGACTAATAAAATGAAGTATCCAGGCTCCGTTTAGCAAAAACCCAATTGATAATTAATATATAATATTTTTATAATTACTACTTGTTATGATATGCAAAATTATGAAAAAAAAATTTTTTAAACAGGGTGATCTAAAACTGTTGATCAAATCAAATCAAATAATATAATTCATAATTTAGTGACTATTTGACAGAAGACATGTGAAAGAAATGAATTGAAAAAAAAAAGGAGTAGTAAAAAAAAAGACGCGGTATTTGGTTCATTTGTCCTATATGTGCAAATAAAAATCGGGCAAATTTTTCCTTTTACTCGGGGTAGAGCATAAACCTAAAAAATGGAATAAAAAAGAAAGAAGCCCGTTCAGGAACAAGAAAAAACCATCGCCATTTCAACTGAATCTCGATGAAAAAAAAGTATCAATGAATCAAGTTAGTCTGACAGGCTTAATCAATCGTTTTATTATAGGATTATAATATCGAATAAAAGGGGCAAAAACGTCTTTTTTCTTTTACTTTTAAAAAGAGAGCAAGCCCTTCCCTTAAAAGTTAGAAAGAAAAGCCTTCTATGAAAAAAGGGGGGGGTTGGAATCGACACATTGATTTTTTCACAATTTTTATTGAACCGTATGCATCAAAAGGTGCCTGTACGGCTCCTAAGGAATAAAATTTTATCCTAATCAACCGACTTTATCGAGAAAGATTATTTTTTTTAGGCCAAGAAGTTGATACCGAAATATCGAATCAACTTATTAGTCTTATGATATATCTCAGTATAGAAAAGGATACCAAAGATCTTTATTTGTTTATAAACTCTCCTGGCGGATGGGTAATATCTGGAATGGCTATTTATGATACTATGCAATTTGTGCGACCCGATGTACAGACAATATGCATGGGATTGGCCGCTTCAATAGCATCCTTTATCCTAGTCGGAGGGGCAATTACCAAACGTATAGCATTCCCTCACGCTTGGCGCCAATGAGTTTTTAAATTTTAGAGAAAAAATACTATGCCTTCGCCACCGGAAATATGAATTAGTTAAGTAATAATAGCATGGCACTTCGAATTCGATATGAAATTTTTGGGATTAAAAAAATTTAGATTATATATTGAAAGAGTAGTATGAGAAAAGGAAGGGGTATTTCAAATGATATCTTACCTATTCGGGCACATCTCAGCGTCACAAACTTTGTTTTCACACCGGAAGCTTATTTACAAAATTTATATTAAAAAAGACACTTTGGGATTGCTGAATCATAGACGAATCAAAAAAATGATATATAAAGCAACGGAACCATCATAGTATTTTTTTAACTCCTACAAAAAAAGAAGGATGGTAATTGGATCATTTATGGATCTGCGTATAATACAACCTATATTTTGTTTTCGTTCGCCGAAAAGAAAGGTCAAAAAAACGTAAATTCCATTGTGGAGCCGTATGCAATGCACAAAAAAGCCTGTACGGTTTTTCAAATTTCTCTGCTTTTTTGGTTATCTCGCCTCGTTCTGCGAAATATAAGAACCTTTTCTATTATATCATCAGGGTAATGATCCATCAACCCGCTAGTTCGTTTTATGAGGCACAAACGGGAGAATTTATCTTGGAAGCGGAAGAACTACTAAAACTTCGCGAAACCATCACAAGGGTTTATGTACAAAGAACGGGCAAACCTATATGGGTTGTATCCGAAGATATGGAAAGGGATGTTTTTATGTCAGCAACAGAAGCCCAAGCTCATGGAATTGTTGATCTTGTAGCGGTTCAATAAAAAAAAGGAGCGATTTCATGCAAATCTACAATTTCTAATTTTATATCTTTTTAGATTAAAGGTGTAGTTTCATATTCTCTTCAATATAAAAAAAATATATTGAAGAGAATCTTGAAGAGAAGTAATTCAGAATTAGCCGGTTAGAACCAATCTAAACCAGCCCATTATTTATATGATTCCGTATGCCAACCATTAAACAACTTATTAGAAATACAAGACAGCCAATCCGAAATGTCACGAAATCCCCAGCGCTTCGGGGATGCCCTCAGCGACGAGGAACATGTACTCGGGTGTATGTGCGACTCGTTTAGATCATAGACTGAGACACAAAAAGTAAATTCTTTTTTAAACATCAAGGATCAGTACCTTTGAATAAAATATAATGTAGGAACTCGATTCATTATTTAAAAAAGCTAGATCGCTCATATCTTCTATTGTGTCTGAAACTTATGGTTTACATTGGTGCAAATCCAATCAACTCCATTTTTTAGAAAACCCCCAATGATAACAAATGGTTATCCATTAAGCGGGGGAAATTACTTTTTTTATTAAAAAGATTCCACTCTTGAAAGAAAAGAACGGACTAACAGGGTAAACGACCAAATCAATTTTTAAAATGAAATACCGTTACTGTATAAAGTGGATCTCATTGTGAAAGACCTATTACTGGAATATTCATGGGGTAGAGCCAAAGAATGTGAATTGTACAAGTTACCAATAGTATTGATTAATTAAAAGAAGGAGCTCCGGTGTATAGAGAGGACCTCACCGTTTTAGAAGTAACCATATAAACGACGGAACCCACTATTTATCCATTTATATTTACTACTTTTTGTAGTTATTCTATTTTTTATATTAAGTATCAAGGCTATTTCTCCATTCAAAGCAAAGGAAAAAACCTAGCAAAAATAGTGGTGGGGAAGGTTAGAGTAGCAAAAGCCATTGGAATTTTTTTTATACATTGGAATAATTCGTGTGGTTATTAATAGACTAGTAAAGGGGAAAAGAATAACTAAAAAAAGAATTAGTTATTCATCAAAGTTTGATTTATTCAATGACTAGAATTAAACGCGGATATATAGCTCGGAGGCGCAGAACAAAACTTCGTTTATTTGCATCCAGCTTTCGAGGGGCTCATTCACGGCTTACACGAACTATGACTCAACAGAGAATAAGAGCTTTAGTTTCGGCTCATCGGGATAGGGGTAAAAGAAAAAGAGATTTTCGGCGTTTATGGATCACTCGAATAAATGCCGTAATTCACGAAACGGGGGTATTCTATAGTTATAACCGATTCATACACAATCTGTACAAGAAGCAATTGCTTCTTAATCGGAAAATACTTGCACAAATAGCTCTATTAAATAGGAGTTGTCTTTATACGATTTCGAATGAGATCAAAAAATAAGGGGGTTGGAGGAAACCCACTAAAATATTAGAAATAGAGTTCTAAGGAGAATGAGCTCGGGAAGGTAGAGTAGAAATTAGTATTATAAAAAACAAAACGAGGGTATATAGTCGCTAAAAAAAGAGTTTTTATTTTCGACGATTCTTTTCTTTTTTTTTTTTATGACAGACACAGACGTAACAATCAAATTTTGATTCTTGATTGTATTTTTCGAACAAAATATTAATCTCTTTTTTAATTCCTTCAGTTTGGAATTGTTATTCAATTGAAGAATAAGTCTATTTTTTTCTGGTTCTAAGGCTAGTAGTTCTAGGGGTCGACTCGCTTCTTTCAAATTGTTTCTGATTATTAAGAAAAGGTAACAAAGATAAAATACGAGCTTGTTTTATAGCAATAGTAATTAATCGTTGTTGTTTTAAAGTCACTCTATTCACCCGTCTAGATAAAATTTTCCCTTGTTCACTAATAAATCGACTAATTAAACTCATGTTTCTATAATCAATTCGATCCCCCGATTGGATCGGGGGCAAACGCCTACGAAAAGATCGCTTGGATTTAGTAAAAAGTCGCTTAGATTTATTCATAATTTTTTTATTCCTTATCTCTAAAATCCTATTTTGATCGGATCAAAATAAAAACTATTTCTATTTATATTCTATATAGGATAGAGTTTCTATATAGAATTAAGAATTAGATTTATTTCTATTGATTTATTTGTTTATATTTATATATGTAAATATGTAATATATAAATACTATCATTATTCCTGTTCTTAAAATAACAGTTGACATACAAGCACTCAATTTTATCTATTTCTTGATTTCCCCGTGAATTGTATGTTTATAACAATAGGGACAGAATTTTCTCAATTCCAATCGACTAGGGGTGTTATGCCGATTCTTTTGAGTAATATATCTGGAAATTCCCGCCGATTCTTTCTTAATATCATTTCGAACACAACAGGTACATTCCAAAATAATTGTTACTCGAACATCTTTACCCTTGGCCATGAAACCTCCTTTGGATTTATGATTCACCCCAATCTTCTATTTGATTTTTAGGATCCAGAAAGAACAAGAACCAAAAAAATAGAAGCTGTTAACTAAAAAAAAATTAGGAAATATTTTGTTGCAATGAATATTATTTAGTAATTAAATAAAAATAAAATAATAAGCAATACAATGATTTTTTGAAAACTATATTTAAAATCTTTGTACAGTATTTTTGTAAGTATCTCGTAGGATACTATTTCCCTAGCAACACCTTTTTTCGTTCTATTAATAAATCCTGAACCCACCTTTTTTCTAATTTTTTTTAAGAATGAATTAGAAAAAGGTGGGGGGGGGATAATTAGTCCCAGATCGTTGATTGTATCTCTAAATTTTTTCACCCTTTCTGATGTTAATAACTAGAATTAAAAAAAGGGAAATGTTAATGCATCTGGAAATAAACGATTAATCTCTATTAATAAACCTGCTAATGAAACGAACCATAGAGTACTTAGTACCGGCGCTACGGAAAGATATGTTTTTAGATCTCGCATTTGAAATCCTCCTTCTTTCTTCTTTATTGTATTACATTATATATAGTAATATATATAACTACAGATGTACATGTAGTTAAGAAGTTCTTGTATACGTAACCCCCCCATTTTCAAAATTAGAATTGAAATATTGTCTACTAGAACGATCTTATAGATTACATTTTCAAATGGAAACGCCTTTTATGTAAAATTTAAATTGATAGAATTTTTGTAAAAAAAGTAAATTTTTAAATTATATGTTTGTTATCTGATATGAGACAAAAAAATAAGAAATTAATTTGATATACCAATAAAAAAGAAGAAGGATGTGGAAAACAAAGCAGGAATTCTCTACAATGACACTGTAAACCAATTGAAAGGGATGTAGCGCAGCTTGGTAGCGCGTTTGTTTTGGGTACAAAATGTCACGGGTTCAAATCCTGTCATCCCTACCTATTACTGCTCTTCTGAGCAGTAACGAGGGATCTTTTTTAGATCTATCTTTTTTTAATAAAATAGGACATACATATAATTCTGAAATTTATGATATACTATGATATAGTATATACGTACAAAATCTATTCGGGTTAAAGAATGTCCTCTTTATAGTTTATAGCCTTTTCGTTTTTTAGAAAAAAACAAGAAAAGCGCTCTTAGTTCAGTTCGGTAGAACGTGGGTCTCCAAAACCCAATGTCGTAGGTTCAAATCCTACAGAGCGTGATTTCATTCTTGTTTATTAGATTGTGTCAAAATTCCACTGTTCGCAAATAATTGAGCAGCAATCTGAATTAGACCTCCCGCATATGAAAGCAAGAAGGAGGTCAGTAAAAAAAGAGATGTTAATTAATCAAAAGTCCAACTGATCACCACGCCTGTATTGTAAATAAGCCGTTACGAATAATCCAGCCAAAGTAATAGGAATTAGACCTAAGACGATTCCAAATAAAAAAACTTCAATCATTTCAATTTTATTTTCATTTTTTAAAGGGAGAAAAGAGAGGTACTAGCTATTCCTAGCTCTTAATCTGTATTGCCGATGAATCTCAATAACCAAAATTGGGTAATTAACCCGGTAGGGAACTATCGAACATATGAAATACCACAGAACTCCTTTTTATAAAAAAATCTTCATTCAATTAATTTCAAATAAGTCGTATTTTGCTTAGACCAATAAATAGAACCGAGGTTATAGTTAAAGCTGCTAGTAGAAAACCGAAATAACTAGTTATAGTAGGCATGAAGGGACTCAATAAAATATGTTTTTTTATACATATGTTTCTAAAGTACTTCCCTAAGTTTCAATTAAAAAAAATTTTTTAAGAGATAGAGATAGAAAAAAATACTAGTTACAAGAATCAAAAAATTCAATTTAAAATTTGTGAATAATCAATCATTATAGTATAGGTGGTATAAACAAAAATAGAGAAAAAGAACGCAATCCATCGTCTTTGGCATTTGCACCATCTCAGGATTCAGAATTCACGTAACTGATTCATTGAAAAACTCTTAAAAAAAAAAAAAAAAAAAAAAAAAGAACTCTATTATCTAACTTCAGTCAAAACATATAACTTTTTTTGAATTAAATATAACTTTTTTTGAATTAATATGTAAAAATTTGAAAATAAGTTGTTTTATTCTTTTTTTTAAGTGACCTTAGAACCTAGAATACGCCCCTTCTACTTTAATTTGAACTCATTAGATTAAATAGTAGAGCGGTTTTCTTCATTTAATCTATCGAATGAGACCAAAAATAGGTATCCTACGCGGAGAACGAGATCAGCAAAAAAAAATATTTATTTATT